CGACTCGCCGGTCATTATGGATCTAGTGGCATGGCGAGGCGAAGGGGGGAAGCAACTACGAAGCTTCGTAGACTCGACAAGTCGCTTCGCTTATAGAATAGAATGAAAGCGACGTTGCTGACTCTCCTAGTAGCGGCGGCAAGGAAGGAGGCATTGGAAAGACTAGACCATACTATAGTCAAGAGGCATTCGGGAAGCGACTAGTCGCTTCTGGCGAAGTTCGTCAAAGGCCGACCACTACATAGAGAGATCATATACCAGTCATGAGCAATAGCGAAGCCTAGAGAGGCGCAGGGCAGGATCGAAGAGCTTAGTGTGAAACGCTCAGGAAAGGAGCGGAGAAGGGGTTGTGCGCCCTCCGCCCCTTCGGTTCGGGGTGGACATTTGAAAAAGGTGAGATAAACGGAAGAGTAGCTAGCTAGCGCGCTACTCTGGCTCGCTTCGCTTTTCAAGCCCTTATCTAGCCTGACTATATAGGGCTTACTAGATAGTCTGCTGGCTCGCTTCGCGAAGCTCCGCCCCATCTAGTGACGGGCTTTCTTTACCGTCACTAGATGGGGCAGCGACGCGAACTGACGGACTCTGACGGGCCTTATCGTATTATATGAGGGGGCCGAGTCAATGCTGAAAAGCCCAGCTGAAAAGCCTATTAGTAAAACGCGCGCAGTAGTTTTGAAGCTTCAAAACGATTATGACTATTAAGTCAAAGGCCAACGCGCGTTTTACTAATAGGCTTTTCAGCCAGCAAGCAACGGCCGCGCATACGTTTTGAAGCTGGGTCCTAGTCTTTATCTAAAGTAGTGACGGCGCGCAACGGATTTGAAGCTGCTTGCTTTCTCGCTTCCGAGAGGCGAAGGGAGCCTGACTTACGGCTGCCAAGCCTGGCGCGAAGCGAAGGGATTGGATTTCACCTATGATCAGATCAGTGGGCAACCGTACTTTTTTCGTGGTGTTGTTGTTGACGTTGACTTGAAAGCTAATTTTTAAGTAGGCCTAGCTTTTCGGAGCTGCTCCCAGCTCACACTATGGTGGAGGAGGTGCCGTGAAGATCTAGGAGTGTGAGCAGTACGAGCTGAAAGGCTCCCATACTGTTTGGAGGGCAGGGGGCATAGATGCCAAACCTGACCCCTATCTATCGTCGTAGAAGCTGTTTCTTTGAAAGATTATGGTTCTCGGGTATCCAATCAATTAAATTAATCCCCCAACCGGAAGCTTAAGCGGAAATGAAATTTTAGGGTGAGGGAGGGGAAGCTACTAAATTGAAGGCTTCGCTCGCTCGCTCAATTCGCTCTAACGCTCGTTTAGTAGACAGCAAGTGGAGTTCATAAGCCCAACAGCTACAGGGGCGAGGCCTTACTACACGAGCTCGTAAGTCAAGCACGGAACGAGCCTTGTCTACGAAGCTTCGCTTCCTCGTCTTGCTTGCTTCTGGCGAAGCTTCTAGCACTATATAATAGGCATTCTGGTATGGTAGGAATACTCATTTTAAGGCCGACCACTACATAGGAGCGATAGCGAAGCCAAGCCGTCAAAAGGCGAGCAGCCCTTATAGCAATAGCAAACGGCCTACTTATAGCCCTATTTTTCTTATTTAGGCGCTACTGAACTAAATTGACTACAAAAGTACCAAAGGCGACCGGTCCATGAGACCGCCTTCTTAACAAAAGGCGAAAGGCCCCCTGTTGCTTTTCGAATAGCCGTCAGGGACCTATGCTATGGGAAAGAAAAATGGGGGTTGTTGTTGGGAGGTCCAATGCTGACGCTTACCTAAGGTAAGCGTCAGCAGACCTATAACCTTAATTGATCAAAGATCTTCCCGTTCAGTTGCTGAAAGATAGATGCTGATAACGTTTCCAAATGAGAAAAAACGACTCTTATAATAGAACTTTCTGTTGATTTTTGAAACGATTTTCTTCTTATTGGAAATATTATGTTTGTTTTTTGGTCTTTTATCTTTATCGATTTGTACCTCTTTTGACTTTCATTTATTTTGTTATTTTCAAAAAATTTCTGACTTTCTTTATTTGACATAATCCCTGTCGCGTATTGCGCGGATGATTCTCTCGATCTCGAATTGAGTGAGGCTGGCCCCCCCCGGGGGGACGCTCGGGGGAACTTGTCCCCCGATCTCTTGCGGAAAACGAGGCGGCCTTATCCTTATACAGGCAATGGTTGCCCCTGGCGGCTCAGGAACCGGCTCCAGCCGGGGCGGCTCATACCGCTCACCCGCTTCCCGCTGGGGGGGCCAATCCCGACTTGGCGTGACTTTGGGCCGCCGAGGCTGCTACCGGAGATAGCCCAAAATAGGGGGAGTACTCCGGATATCATGGAAGAGATTTTGAGTACTCCGCCCAGTAGGAGCGAGAATCGAAGAATCAAAATTGGACCTAATCCAACAGATTGAGAATGCAGTCAAAGAGATATACGAGGGGGCAGTCATCAAATCAACTATGTCGATTTTAGTCTAATGACTAAATGGATCATTGATGATCAAGACGACGAGCGCCCCCCAACTCTCCGCTATATCCTAAAGCAGCTCCGTAGTAAGGGAGAGGGAAGCACGTACTATCAAAGCATGCTTAAGGCATGGATGAAAAGAAACTATCCCTAGTTTCTGTCGTCTTTGCCGAGCCTGATTTTCTTTTCTATGGACGTGTTTTGCTGGATAAGATAAGGAGGACCGCCCTTCGACGCTTCTTTCGCTGTATACCCCCTCCATCCTTCGGAGGTGGAAGAAAGGGTACTCATTATATTACGGGCCCCAGAACGCAAAAAAGGTGGGGGAGAAGCAAGCCGAACCTCTGATCGACCTGGACACATAAATCATTCTCGGCGTCGAGAGAGATTTGAGATTCCGTAAGTAACTCAGTGAGTGCTTTCTAAGAAGGGCTGGGCTTGGAAGAAGAAAATGAAATACGAACAACCGCGCTGGTCGTAATAGATCGACTTGAATGCTAGTTCTTGCTCCAGCATGAAAGTTCCATTTCAGGGAAGGACGACGTACCATGATACTTTCTGTTTCGTCGAGCCCTGCTTTGGTCTCTGGTTTGATGGTTGCACGTGCTAAAAATCCGGTACATCCCGTTTCGTTTCCCATCCCAGTCTTTCGCGACACTTCAGGTTTACTTCTTTTGTTAGGTCTTGACTTCTCCGCTATGATCTCCCCAGTAGTTCATATAGGAGCTATTGCCGCTTCATTCCTATTCGTGGTTATGATGTTCAATATTCAAATAGCGGAGACTCACGAAGAAGTATTGCGCTATTTACCAGTGAGTGGTATTATTGGACTGATCCTTTGGTGGGAAATGTTCTTCATTTTAGATAATGAAACCATTCCATTACTACCAACCCACAGAAATACGACCTCTCTGAGATATACGGTTCATGCCGGAAAGGTACGAAGTTGGACTAATTTGGAAACATTGGGCAATTTACTTTATACCTACTATTCCGTCCGGTTTTTGGTTCCTAGTCCTATTTTATTAGTAGCCATGATTGGGGCTATAGTACTGACTATGCATAGGACTACTAAGGTGAAAAGACAGGATGTATTCCGACGAAATGCTATTGATTCTAGGAGGACTATAATGAGGAGGACGACAGACCAAATCTCGGATTCTCACGCCTCCCGGTCGGCCGTGTTTGCGACCAGGGGAGGGGCTCCCGGTGGGAATGGGAGAGCCTTCGCTAGCGCTTTGGATGAGCACAAGCTCACCCTGCCTGCACTATTCATTAATTGAAGGAGACTTTTGAAATGATTGACCGCTGAACTGAGATGACAGGTGCGGCTCAGAGAAGAGGAGCATGACATATGATGCTGTAGCTGTAGCAGCAGCCGTAGCAAGGCCCACTAGAACTATCAGATCATTTTAGCGAGCACTGAGGGCATGCCTCTAACGAGAGCTGTATTCAGAGTTGCTGGACCTATGGTGAGAGGCTAGAGCAGACCTCTCTACTAGTGTAGGGCTTGCAATCGGTCTTGTCGCTCGTTCATGTAATTCTGCTGGTCTAGGAGTGGCTCCCCTGCTTCGGGAGTCGCCTCCCCAAAATACGACGGCCTGATCAAGAGAGCCAGAAGCCGGGGCCGCCCGCCGGAGCTTCTTTCTATTGACTCTGTTTGTTTCCGGGGGGGCGTCGGCTTGAACAACTCCCATTGAGGCTGAGTAAAGAACTGAAGCTAGCAGCTCCCTCGAGTTCACCGGTGAGGCCCGAGGCCAAAGAATCAATGGAATTGACTTCGTCGTTGCGAAACGAGTCAAGAAGGAAGGACTAGAAGCCCCTCAGAGTCACTCGAGGATACCATTCTGATAGGGACTTCAGTTCTGTATCAGAACTGTACGAAACAACGTGTTCAAAATCGACGGCAGCTATTGGAATGATTCCTCTCTCCGTCCGGATCAAAAAACGGATTCTCGGCTCAGCAGCCAGAACAGACAGGACGCCTGTCTCCTGGAATTGTTGTTGTCCTGTTCGGATCAGGGCTGGGGCGTATGCCAGGTTACTTAGAAAAGGATAGGTAAGCCGCTTCTAATAGTTTGTTTTTTCATTCGGGCTTGCACTTGAAGCCATTTTTCTTGGATTCTGGGGGGGTTTGATATTGTGGTAGTTGTATGGGGTGTTAAGGTGACGGTAGGGGTTTCATGGTATGGTGACGGGCTAAGGGGTAAGGAGTGGAGTCTAGTCGGGTAATTGGAGGTAAGGAACTGGGACGTGTTTCCTACCACGGGGATGACCCCTCCTGAGACTTATGGTGATGTGTTCTATGTTCTGGTCTCAGCCCGGGTCCTTGTACGCTGAAGCTGTCAAGTCCGTACGAGGATACCGTTTCAGGAGGGCGATTTCCTTTTCGTGTCGCCCTCTTCCTCGCGTTCCTTGTGTCTATCTTTTCTGAAACGCGGGTCTTCCTAGTGGGCTCGGCGCCACTAGGCAGTCATCTTTGATCCTGATCGGCCGACCTTTCCGATCCCGAAACAAACATAGTTCGGCTCTCTTTTTTCGGT